AAAAAAACACCCTTTTGTTTTTTAACAGTTTGGGGATTGGAAACTAACCTGCCTTTTGGTTCTCCCCGAAAGGGGTCTTCCTTTTTTGACTTTTTTGAGCCTGTTATTAGGGAACTAGAAATAAAACTTGTAAAATGCAAAAAGATATATTTTCGTTTTTTAAAAGTTTTTAAGGAAAATACTAAATTCTTTGTAACAATTGCAAAAGAAACAAAAAGATGTTTTGTCGAAAGTTTTTTATTTATAAAAAAACTAATAAAAGAACTTTCAAAAGTAAATCCAATTAGATTATTGGGATTAATAAAAGTATATGATTCGAATGAAAATACAGGCAAAAAAGATTCTATAATCAGCACTGAGAAAATTCCTGAATCGTTTAGTCAAATTAAATTTCCCCATCGGCCAAACTCTTCGCTAACAGAAAAAAAAAACAAGATCGGTAATAGAACAAGCACAATTAGAAATAAAATAGAAAAAATTACAAAAGCGAAAAAAAAAAAAAATCCGCGAATCTATATTAGTCCTAACAAAACGAGTTCTAATATTGATAAATTCGAATTTTCCAAAATTATTTGTAAAATAGTAAAAAAACAAAATAACCGATTAATCTCGAAATTCTATTCTTTTATAAAAATTTTTGTCGAAAAACTATACATAAAGGTTTTTTTATTTATAATTAATATTTCTAGACTCAATATACAATCTTTTATTGAATCAAAAAAAATATATAGGGATAGAGCCATTAATGAAACAACTTACGAAAGAATTAATAAAAAAAACTACAATACAATTTACTTTATTTCAAATATTAAAAATTCGATTGCTACTATTAATAATAATAAGAAAAATTCACGTCTTTTGTGTGACTTATCCTATTTGTCTCAAGCATATTTATTTTATAAATTATCACAAACTCAAGCTATTAACTTGTATAAATCAAGATCTGGTTTTCATTACCGCGGAACGCTTTTTTTTATTAAGAATAAAACAAAACACTTTTTCGAAATACAGGGATTACTGAATTCTGAATTAAATTGTAATAAATTTACAAATTATCCAACGGATTCGTGGAAAGGTTGGTTAAAAAAACATTATCAATATGATTTATCCGCAATTAGGTGGTCTAAATTGATATCAGCAAACTGGCGAAATAGAATTAACCAACATAAAAAAGTTCAAAATAAAAATTACAAATTGAATTTCGCTGAAAAGGATCAATTAATTCATTCGAAAAAACAAAAAAATTTGGAAGTATATTTATTCTTGAATCAAAAAGAGAATTTTCAAAAAAACTATAAACATGACCTTTTATCATATCAATATATTAATTATGAAAAAAGGAGAAACTGGTTTGTTTATGAATCACCTTTTGAACGAAAGGTAAAGGTAACTAAGAACCCAGAATTTTTTTCTGATTCTAACACATACAAACATAAATCTTTTGATATATTAGAAAAAAATCCTATCAATCATTATCTGAAAATGAACGACATTAGATATAGAAAAAAGAATTATGATAGAAAAATTTTTAATTGGAAAATTATCAATTTTTATTTTATAAAAAAAGTTGATATTGAGACTTGGTTCAAGATCAATACCAGGAGTAATCAAAATAAACTTGATAGTGATAGTAAGAATTATCAAATAAAAGATAAAAACAGCCTTTTTTACCTTACACTTTTGAAAAATCCAAATCCGAAAATAAGCTCTCGAAATCCAAAAAACCCTTTTTTGGATTGGATGGGAATGAATGAAAAAATAATAAATTGTCCCATCTCAGATTTGGAATTTTGGTTCTTTCCACAATTCCTACTATTTTATAATGTATATAAAAAAAAACCGTGGGTTATCCCAAGTAAAGTATTTATTTGTAATTTAAATTTAAACGAAAATGCTGCTAGGGAAAAGAAAAACATCGCTCGAAAAAAATGTGTTATATCATCAAATAAAAATCAAAAAGAAAAGGAAACGTCTGCAAGAGGAGGAGATCCTAGATCAGATACACAAAAAAATCCAGGAAATCTTGGGTCCTTTCTCCCAAGAAAACAAGAAAAGCAGATTGAAGAAGATTATGCAGTATCAAAAATCAAAAAAGCTAAAAAGAAAAAACAATACAAAAGTAAGACAGAAGCCGAACTATATTTCTTTATGAAACGTTATCTCCTTTTTCAATTACGCTGGGGCAATGCGTTAAATCAAAGAATGACCAACAATATAAAAATCTATTGTCTCTTGCTTAGACTGAAAAATCCAAGAAAAATTACTATATTTTCAATTCAAAGAAAAGAGATGAGTTTGGATATAATGCTGATTGATAAGAATTTAAGTCTTACAGGATTGATCAAAAGGGGAGCGTTGATTATTGAACCCGCCCGTCTGTCTGTAAAAAATGATGGGCAATTTATTATGTATAAAACCTTAGATATTTCCTTCGTTCATACAAGTAAGCATCAAACTGATCAAGCATACGGAGAAGAAGAATATATTGATACAAATTCTTTGGATTTACTTGTTCCTGAAAATATTTTATCGTCCAGACGTCGTAGAGAGTTCAGAATTCTAATTTGTTTCAATTCAAAGACTCAAAATAGAAATCTTGTTGAGATACCTTCATTTTTTTGGACCAGAAACTACCCTAGTCAATTGTTGAACAAAGAGAAAGATCGTGATACAGAAAAAAATGAATTAATTAACTTAAAAATTTTTCTTTGGCCCAATTATCGATTAGAAGATTTAGCTTGTCTGAATCGCTATTGGTTTGATACCACTAATGGTAGCCGTTTCGGTATTTTAAAGCTACAGATGTACCCATGGTTGAAAAGTGATTGGTAGTACACCTTTCATATATATCTTTGAGGATAGAGGGTCTATGAAAGGAAACAGATTCAAACATGACTTACCTTACATCCCATTCAAATATAGATACTAAAAACAATAAGATATAAATTTAACCTAAAAATAAATTACCAGAATCTTAATTATTTTAGGACTAAATTATATACTTTTTTGAATCGAAAAATGTACCGCATTTCTATATTCCCCTATCGGAATCAAATTTCATTTCAAACCGGATTGATTAATATGAATTAATAAACGTAGGAGTTAATAAAGAAATTCACGCATATACAGCACTCCATTAAAATTAATAGCATTATTATTACTCATTGGTAAAATACATATTTATAAGGTGCGAAGGGAGAATTTTAAATGTTAAAAAATACACTCATTTCGGAAGACGAAAATAGAGGTTCTGTTGAATTTCAAGTATTCTGGTTTACCAACAGGATCCAGAGACTTACTTCACATTTGGAACTACACAAAAAAGACTATTTATCTCAGAGAGGTTTACGAAAAATATTGGGAAAACGTCAACGGCTGTTGGCTTATTTGTCAAAAAAAAATACAGTACGTTATAAACAATTAATTGGTCAGTTGAATATTCGAGAGATAAAAACTCGTTAATTGTAAAAGCCGCAGCTTTCGTTTTTAGTACTTAGTTTATTTGGTTAAATTTTAAATTATGATTAATTTCTTTTAATTTTCAGCAATTCATGGAAGAATGAATCGTTAAAAAACTTATGAATGTACCAGCGACAAGAAAAGACTTAATGAGAGTCAATATGGGACCGCAACACCCATCAATGCATGGTGTTCTTCGACTCATTGTTACTCTAGATGGGGAAGATGTTATTGATTGTGAACCAATATTAGGTTATTTACATAGAGGGATGGAGAAAATTGCTGAAAACCGAACAATTATACAATATTTGCCCTACGTAACCCGATGGGATTATTTAGCTACTATGTTCACAGAAGCAATAACCGTAAACGGGCCTGAACAATTAGGTAATATTCAAGTACCTAAAAGAGCTAGCTATATCCGAGTCATTATGTTGGAGTTAAGTCGGATAGCTTCCCATTTATTATGGCTTGGTCCTTTTATGGCAGATATTGGTGCACAGACGCCTTTCTTCTATACTTTTCGAGAAAGAGAATTGATATATGACCTGTTTGAAGCTGCTACCGGTATGCGAATGATGCATAATTTTTTTCGTATTGGAGGAGTAGCTGCCGATCTCCCTTATGGATGGATAGATAAATGTTTGGATTTTTGCGATTACTTTTTAACAGCGGTTACTGAATATCAAAAGCTTATTACACTTAATCCTATTTTTTTAAAACGAGTTGAGGGTGTAGGAGTTATTACCGGGGAAGAAGCACTAAATTGGGGTTTATCAGGACCCATGCTACGAGCTTCCGGAATACAATGGGATCTTCGTAAAGTTGATAATTATGAGTGTTATTACGAATTGGATTGGGAAGTTCAATGGCAAAAAGAGGGCGATTCATTAGCTCGTTATTTAGTACGAATCGGTGAAATGACAGAATCTGTAAAAATTATACAACAAGCTTTAGAAGGAATTCCGGGGGGTCCCTATGAAAATTTGGAAATCCGACGCTTTGATATAGTAAAAGATTTCGACTGGAATGATTTTGAATATCGGTTTATTAGTAAAAAACCCTCCCCAGCCTTTGAGTTGTCTAAACAAGAACTTTATGTTAGAGTCGAAGCCCCAAAGGGCGAATTGGGAATTTTTTTGATAGGAGATCCAGGCGTTTTTCCATGGAGATGGAAAATACGTCCACCAGGATTTATCAATTTGCAAATTCTTCCTCAGTTAGTTAAAAGAATGAAATTGGCTGATATTATGACAATACTAGGTAGTATAGATATCATTATGGGAGAAGTTGATCGTTAAAATGATTAAAATGATAATGGATACAACTGAAATACAATCGATTAATCCCTTTTTCAGATTGGAATCCTTAAAGGGGGTCTATGAGATCCTATGGATACTTGTCCCTATTTTTGGTCTTGTGTTAGGAATCACAATAGGTGTACTGGTGATTGTTTGGTTAGAAAGAGAAATATCTGCAGGGATACAACAACGTATTGGACCCGAATACGCTGGCCCTTTAGGAATTCTTCAAGCTCTAGCGGATGGTGTAAAATTACTTTTCAAAGAAAATCTTCTTCCATCTAGGGGAGATGCCCGTTTATTCAGTATCGGACCATCGATAGCAGTCGTATCCGTTTTACTAAGCTATTCAGTAATTCCATTTGGCTATCACTTTGTTCTATCCGATCTTACTATTGGCGTTTTTTTATGGATCGCCATTTCAAGCGTTGCTCCTATTGGACTTCTTATGTCAGGATATGGCTCAAATAATAAATATTCCTTTTTAGGTGGTCTAAGGGCTACTGCTCAATCAATTAGTTATGAAATACCATTAGCTCTGTGTGTATTATCAATATCTCTACGTGTGATTCGTTGAGACACAAAATTTCCTCTCTATTTTTTTTCTTAGGCTTAAAAAAGGTTAAATGGACATTTTTTTATTCATTCTTTTTCATTTTGGTTGATGGCTTAAAGCAGATAGTTATATGGGTGAACGAAAACAGCTTAAAAATTTGCAGTAAAAAAAGTTTAAGTCTCAGTTCCTACGTACAAGGATTAATTAAGTAAGCATAAGCAGTAGAGACTGTTTACCCCAAGATTCATTACTTAAGCATGATGACTTGAAGCGGGTTCAAACAACCAACTCTGCAAGATTTTTTTATTATCTATTACGTTAACATTTAACATAAGGGTGGGTAGGTTGAACAAAAAAATGAGTGGATGATTAGGAAGACTAAAATACACAAAGGTTTCGTAAAGAGTTGATAATGCGGATTTCATAAGTTACCCAAAAGGGTATTTCTGTATAGAAAAAGAAACTCAATTGGGGCTTTAGGTTGGTAGAAACACTGAAGAAGTATTCCCCACAATTCCGATCCAAAGTATGCTCCTATTCACTGATTAAATAAATAACTATCACGAACGAGATAATCTTTTATTTTGGTTAAAGTTTAAGCCCTTTTATGAGTTATGAAGAAAGGAGAATAGGAACGGAATAAAAAAGAATAAAAAAAAGAAGGGTCTTTTTTTTTGATTCTTTTTCATAGATATATATATATTTTTTTAGTTCTAAAGAGGAAACTCTTGTTATGAATTTTGAATTAAAATGTAAGGTCTAACTCTTTTTCGTAAATTGAAAAAAAAATATATAGGTTGAAAAATCTATGCACTATTAGTATAAAAATATTTTAAACAGTCTTTTATTGAAGGATTCGATTATTTATCAACAAAAAAATTACATTTTTTGATTCAAAAAAGATAAGATCAATTCAGAAGCGCTTTTGAAATATATATTATTTAAAATATATTTTTTAAGTATAGCAAACAGAATTTCGTTGGTATAATTTGGAACCTTAACTTTAAGACAGATTTCTTCCAGAAAAAGATAAATAATAGCGAGATACCATTACCTTAAATTTATTTGTGACCTCTGAGGAGCCGTATGAGGTAAAAATCTCATGTACGGTTCTGTAATAGCGATGTGAACATTGGTGTTATCATCGACTATGATTATCTAACAGTCCAAGTACAGTTGATATAGTTGAAGCCCAATCAAAATACGGTTTTTGGGGGTGGAATATATGGCGTCAACCCATAGGGTTTAGCATTTTTCTAAGTTCTTCTCTAGCGGAGTGTGAGAGATTGCCCTTTGATTTACCAGAAGCAGAAGAAGAATTAGTAGCGGGTTATCAAACGGAATATTCGGGTATCAAATTTGGTTTATTTTACATTGCTTCGTATCTAAATCTACTAGTTTCTTCATTATTTATAACAGTTCTTTACTTAGGAGGTTGGAATCTTTCTATTGCATACGAATTAATTCCTAAGTTTTTTGAGATCACTAAAACGGGTAAAGTGTTTGGAACAGTAATCGGTATACTTATTACATTAGCTAAAACTTATTTGTTCTTGTTTATTTCTATTGCAACAAGATGGACTTTACCAAGGCTGCGGATGGACCAACTGTTAAGTTTTGGATGGAAATTTCTTTTACCTATTTCTCTAGGTAATCTGTTGTTAACAACTTCGTTCCAACTTTTTTCATTGTAGAATAATATTCTGTATTCATGACTTGTCTCAAACAAGAGAAAGAAACAAGCATAAAAACTTTTTTTATTTATCTATATTCACGACATGTTTTCTATGGTAACCCAGTTCATAAATTATGGTCAACAAACAGTCCGAGCTACCAGATATATTGGTCAAGGTTTCATGATTGCCTTAGCTCATGCGAATCGTTTACCTATAACTATTCAATATCCCTATGAAAAGCTGATTACACCTGAGCGTTTCAGAGGTCGAATCCACTTCGAATTTGATAAATGCATTGCTTGTGAAGTATGTGTTCGTGTATGCCCTATAGATCTACCTGTTGTTGATTGGAAATTGGAAACCAATATTCGAAAGAAACGATTGTTTAATTACAGTATTGATTTTGGAATCTGTATATTTTGTGGTAATTGTGTTGAGTATTGTCCAACAAATTGTTTATCGATGACTGAAGAATATGAACTTTCTACTTATGATCGTCATGAGTTGAATTATAATCAAATTTCGTTGGGTCGGTTACCGATATCAGTAAGTGATGATTACACAATTCGAACAATTTCAAATTTACCTAAAATACAAAATCTATAAAACTTTCAATTTAATTCAGTGATTCAAAAAAAACGAAAAATGAAATTCAAGGTCTTAATTTGCATCGTATTTGCATCTAAAAGAATCCTTTCTTTCATCAAAAAAACTTTTAAACAACTTATTAAAATAAAATCTGTTTCTTTTCTATATTAGATTCAAATTAGAGTAATTAGTTTCACAACAGATAAAAGTATTCTTTAGGATATTAAACGAGATTAAAATTAAACGAGAAAGTACTTTAATAATACTATCTACAACAACTCACAGTGCATTTAATTAAAAATTAAAAGAAGTTTTATAAAAAAAGGAGTCACTTCTTTTTTCCTGCTACGGTCAATAAAGTCATGAAATATTTCAATTTATATTTTTTTTGTAAATGAATTTATCTGGACCAATACATGATTTTCTTTTAGTCTTTCTAGGATCGGGTCTAATTTTAGGAGGTCAAGGAGTTGTATTACTTTCCAACCCAATTTATTCTGCTTTTTCGCTGGGATTCGTTCTTGTTTGTATATCATTATTCTATCTTCTATTGAATTCTTATTTTGTAGCTGCTGCGCAGTTACTCATTTATGTAGGGGCTATAAATGTTTTAATTATTTTTGCTGTGATGTTCATGAATGGTTCAGAATATTCTAAAGAGGAAAATCTTTGGAATATTGGCAATGCAATTACTTCGATAGTTTGTACAACTCTTTTTATTTCACTAATTAGTACTATTCTAGATATGTCGTGGGATGCTATTATTTGGACTACAAAATCAAACCAGATTCTAGAGCAAGATTTGATAACTAATAATCAACAAATTGGGGTTCATTTATCAACAGATTTTTTTCTTCCATTTGAACTTGTTTCAATAATTCTTTTAGTTGCTTTAATAGGTGCGATTGTTGTAGCCCGTCAATAGTAAATAAGCAATTCACGTGTCGACTACTTGTTATATGTGATGTGATTCAATCGATTCGATTGAGTTGGTGTTTAGATTCAATTGAATAAGATTGATAAGGAGTTGGTTAATGATGCTCGAACATATACTTGTGTTGAGTGCTTATTTATTTTCTATTGGGATCTATGGATTGATCACAAGTCGAAATATGGTTAGAGCTCTTATGTGTCTTGAACTTATATTAAATGCGGTTAATATAAATTTTGTAACATTTTCTAATTTTTTTGATAATCGTCAATTAAAAGGGGACATTTTCACAATTTTTGTTATAGCTATTGCCGCCGCTGAAGCAGCTATTGGACTGGCTATTGTTTCATTAATTTATCGTAACCGAAAATCTATTCGTATTAACCAATCGAATTTGTTGAACAATTAATTAGTATTAGCGATATTACTTTCAATAGTCAGAATCAGAAGGTAATTAGAATTAGTATGTTTGCTACATTAAGGTATGATAGTGTTTACAAAAACCTATGAAATCAAAGTATCTTGGACCTTTGTCATAAATAAATTCAGAAGTACGTACATTGATTAGAACAATTCTGATAACTTGTTGATTCATCTGGTATCTAAATATAGGTTTTTTTATAAGTTTACTAGATCGAAAATTTATGACATTCAAAATGTATAGATTAAATGTCGCATTCAGTAAAGATTTATGATACGTGTATAGGCTGTACTCAATGTGTCCGAGCCTGCCCGACCGATGTATTAGAAATGATACTCTGGGACGGGTGTAAAGCTAAACAAATTGCTTCTGCTCCAAGAACAGAAGACTGCGTTGGTTGTAAAAGATGTGAATCTGCCTGCCCAACCGAGTTCTTGAGTGTTCGAGTTTACTTATCTAATGAAACAACCCGGAGTATGGGTCTAGCTTATTGATATATTCGAGATAATTTTAGTTGAATCCATTTGATTTTTTTACCGACAAACCTGTACTCAAACTAGTTTGAGTACAGGTTTGTCTGGTCCAAGCATATCTTGTATTTACTACGAATTTTTTTACTTGGTTAACAACAATTGTAATTTTTCCAATATTTAGTGGTTCCTTAATCTTTTTTATTCCCCATAGAGGAAATAAGGCCATCCGTCAGTATACTATATTTATATGTATATTAGAACTACTTCTAACGACTTATACATTCTGTTATCATTGTCAAATGGATAATCCATTAACCCAACTAACAGAGGATTATGAATGGATCCATTTTTTTGATTTCCATTGGAGATTAGGAATAGACGGACTTTCTATAGGACTTATTTTACTAACTGGATTTATCACTACCTTAGCGACTTTAGCAGCTTGGCCCGTTACTCGAGATTCTCGATTATTTTATTTCCTGATGTTAGCAATGTATAGTGGTCAAATAGGATCGTTTTCTTGTCGGGACCTTTTACTTTTTTTTCTCATGTGGGAGTTAGAATTAATTCCTGTTTATATACTTCTATCTATGTGGGGAGGAAAAAAACGTCTATACTCAGCTACAAAATTTATTTTGTACACGGCAGGGGGTTCTGTTTTTCTCTTAATGGGCGTTTTGGGTATCGCTTTATATGGTTCCAATGAACCAACATTAAATTTTGAAACGTTAGTTAATCAGTCATATCCTGTAGGCTTAGAAATAATATTCTACATTGGATTTTTTATTGCTTTTGCTGTCAAATCGCCGATTATACCCCTACATACATGGTTACCAGATACCCACGGAGAAGCACATTACAGTACATGTATGCTTCTGGCCGGAATCTTATTAAAAATGGGAGCGTATGGGTTAGTGCGGGTCAATATGGAATTATTATCTCACGCCCACTCTCTATTTTCGCCGTGTTTAGTCATAGTAGGTACAATACAAATAATCTATGCAGCTTCAACATCCCTAGGCCAACGAAATTTAAAAAAAAGAATAGCTTATTCTTCCGTCTCTCATATGGGTTTCATAATTATAGGCATTGGGTCGATAACCGATACGGGACTCAATGGAGCTCTTTTACAAATAATATCACATGGATTTATTGGTGCTGCGCTTTTTTTCTTGGCAGGTACCACTTATGATAGACTGCGCCTTGTTTACCTTGACCAAATGGGTGGAATAGCTATCCAAATGCCAAAAATGTTCACGATGTTTAGTAGCTTTTCTATGGCTTCTCTTGCATTACCGGGTATGAGTGGTTTTATTGCGGAATTAATAGTATTCTTTGGAATAATTACTAGCCAAAAATTTCTTTTAATGCCAAAAATATTAATTACTTTTGTAATGGCAATTGGAATGATATTAACTCCTATTTATTCATTATCTATGTCACGACAAATTTTCTATGGCTACAAGTTCTTTAATATTCAAAATTATTCTTTTGTTGATTCTGGACCGCGCGAGTTATTTCTTTCAATTTCTCTTTTTTTACCCATACTCGGTATTGGTATGTACCCGGATTTCATTTTTTCACTATCAGTTGACAAAGTCGAAGTTATTTTATCTAATTCTTTCTTATAAACAGTTTTGTTTTCATAACTAAAACAAACAACCTATGATTTAAAAATTTTTAATTTTGTAGTTAAAAAGTTAGAGAATGAAAAAAGAAAGCTTTTCTCGTCAATTTCTAAGTAAAGTTTTAAAATGTTAACCCCGTATGGGCAATGAGCACGAACCGTGTGAATCAAATATTTTATTTGATTCACACGTGGTTCAAATAAAGTTTTTTAGTACATATGTATATGGTAGACTCAGTTAGATTCGAAAGATTCCTTTCTTGAATTCAGTTTGATGTTAATGTAAATGAACCATAACTATGCAACCCTATTCCTAATAAATTGACCCCAAAATAGCAAATCCAAATTATAAGAAAGCCTATAAAGGCTACAATTGCTGAGTTGGAACCCTGCGTCTTTCTAGTTGTTCGGGTATGTAAATAAATCGCGAATACGGTCCAAGTAATAAATGCCCAAGTTTCTTTTGGGTCCCAATTCCAATATGATCCCCACGCTTCGTTAGCCCACACTGCTCCCGAAAGAATACCTACGGTTAAAAACAGAAACCCTAGACTAATAACCCGATAACTCCAACAATCTAATTGTTGAATCAATTGACACCTGTAATAATTCTTAGTAGAAAAAAAAGAAGTATTTGACAAAAGATTAGCTCTTTCATTCATGTATTCGATTTCACCAATGAAAAAATATTCAGTTACTAATAACAAAGGATTACTTTTACAAAAAATTGTTCTGTTTTTTCTCAATGTAATAACTAGAAGTGCTATTGAAAATAATGATCCACATAAAAGAGACGCATAGCTCACTATCATCATAGTTACGTGCATTATTAACCATTCAGATTGAAGAGCAGGTACTAATATTGAAGAGTGTTCTATTTTAGTTAAAAGACCAGAAGTAACAAAGCCTTGGGTCAACAGAACACTTGAACCGGTTATTGTGCTTAAATAATTTTTTTTTTTTTTTAAAAACGGAACTATATGAATAAGGGAGAAACTCCACGAAAGAAAGATTAAAGATTCTGATAAATCGCTTAGTGGAAAATGTCCCGAATAAACCCAACGGGTAACTAATAATCCTGTTAGACAAAAAAAAGTAACTATCATTCCCTTTTCAGATGAATCATATAGTTGTTCGATTTCATCTTCTAAAAAAAAGCTTATTAGCCAAATTGTAATTCTGATTGAAACGATTGAAAAGCAAATATGAGTTAATATATGTTCTAAGGTTGCAAATATCATAAAAAATCTTAAATTAAAAAAGAAAAGAAGAGTCTCTTAAATTGAAATTGGGAGTTGAATTTATTATATGATCTTTTTCTCTTTTTTAGAAGATGGCATGCCGCCACTCGGACTCGAACCGAGATGCTCTAGCACTGCTTCCTAAGAGCAGCGTGTCTACCAATTTCACCATAGCGGCTTATCTTCAATTTATAATAATCTATGATTAAAAAATCGTCGAGATTGAATAACTAAATGCAGTATACTGTCATATATATTTTTTTTTCAGAAACGTTTACATTGCTGAATAAAAATCCATTCAAAGAACGAGTTGGGGGTTCGTTATTTTTATTTAAGGTTTTGTGGTTTTCTTGGATTTTTTATTTTATGCTTAAGCTCTTGGAACTAGAAAGGTTTACCTCCATCAGGCGATAGCATTCAAAAAATCTACTTTGATTAAATAGTAAATTAATGAACATAACTAAACTAGAAAACAGATAGAAAATAGAAAAAAGAGATCCAATTTTTGGTTATTCTAATTATAATTATTCTATATTATAACATGAAGATGAGGAAAAAAGCCTCCCCATCTTCAAACTGAGACAAAGAAAGGTAAATCTTTATATCTTGTTTTTTTTTTAGTTTGTTACCAAAACGAGTATTCCTATTTTTTTTATTGAATAATTCAAAAATTCTTATTTTTAAAAATAGAAAGAACGAGTTGAGTTACATTTCAGATTGATTAGCCCAATTCACTAGATAATGCATAATGGATTTTTATAATTTTATATAATTTTTATTTTGTATATAAAGTATATAAAATAAAAATTAAGGTTGGAGGGCCTTTATTTTGAATAGATTACTATTTTTCCAACCCTTATTACTTAGTTGTTTGCTGTACAAAAAAACTTTTTGAATTCCCGGTAAAAAGGGATTTCCCTAACGAAAAAGCTTTTAACGCTGTCCAATATCCCCCCTTTTTCCAAATATTTTTACGAATACGCTTTTTTGATGTCGAAGTACGCTTTTTTGGAACTGCCATTTAATATTTTAAAAAGGATTCCTTATTGTTATAGCTGGATGTGAAAGACATCTTTTCTTTTGTTCAAAATAAATTAGTTAAGTTAAGTCGAGTTACGGGAGATATGTGCAATATAGAATCAATAAAAGAATAAAAAAATTTTACTATTAAGAAATACTAAAAAAACGAATAAGAGATGTTATTTTTTTTCAGACTTTTTATTCCATCAAATATTTTTTAAAATCTCTGCAAAATAGTTTGTCGTAATTGGTACCTTTAAATTGGTATTATTATTATTCAAGTCTATCTTTATTTATATCTATAGAATCTGATGTGTTATATAAATTGAATTAGTTAAGTTTAATCTCTCTAAAAACCTAAAAAATCTATAAAAAAAGAATCCAAAACCGTCCGTTTGAATTTTCATCATTTTCTATTTTATTTAGGTGCAACAAAATATTCTACAACAAGGTTTAAGATAAGAGCCCTTTTTTGCTATTAAGCGATTAAAATTAAAGTAGTAAAAAGAGGCTTTTGAGTTTTCAAGATTAGGAATTTCTAGCTTTCGTATCGTTTGACCAAATGTAACCTCGCGGTTTGAATATTTGAAGGATTTAGCAAAAACTTAGGGCATATAAAATTGAATTATATTAAAATTAGAATTAAGTTAGTTTAATTTGTAACTTAGTCCATATCTTGACTTTTATTGATCTCTTTCAAAGAGGCAAGATCTAGTGAATCGCAAACTATTAATTAAAAAATTTTTAAAACGTTTTATGCAACATATATATCAATACGGGTGGATCATACCTTTGATTCCACTTTCAATTCCTCTATTAATAGGGGTAGGACTTCTTCTTTTTCCAACGACAACAAAAAACCTTCGTCGTATGTGGTCCTTTCACAGTGTTTTATTGTTAAGTATAGTCATGCTTTTTGCAATCTATCTATCTATTCAAGAAATAAATCAAAATTCTATTTATCAATATGTCTGGTCTTGGGTCATTATTAATGATTTTTCTTTAGAATTCGGCTATTTGATCGACCCACTTACTTCTATTATGTCAATATTAATTACTACTGTTGGAATTTTGGTTCTTGTTTATAGTGATAATTATATGGCTCATGATCAAGGGTATTTGAGATTTTTTGCTTATATGAGTTTTTTCAGTACTTCTATGTTAGGATTAGTTACTAGTTCTAATTTGATACAAATTTATATTTTTTGGGAATTGGTTGGAGTGTGTTCCTATCTATTAATAGGGTTTTGGTTTACACGACCGCTTGCAGCAAATGCTTGCCAAAAAGCTTTTGTAACTAATCGTATAGGGGATTTTGGTTTATTATTAGGAATTTTGGGTTTTTTTTGGATAACGGGTAGTTTCGAATTTCGGGATTTATTCGAAATATGCAATAACTTGATTGTGGATAATGAAGTAAATTTTTTATTTGTTACTTTGTGTGCTGGTCTATTATTTGCCGGTGCTGTTGCTAAATCGGCACAATTTCCCCTTCATGTATGGTTACCCGATGCCATGGAGGGACCTACTCCTATTTCCGCTCTTATACACGCCGCTACTATGGTAGCAGCAGGAATTTTTCTTGTAGCCCGCCTTCTTCCTCTTTTCATAGTTATACCTTACATAATGAATTTTATTTCGTTAATAGGAATAATAACTGTATTATTAGGAGCTACTTTAGCTATTGCTCAAAAAGACATTAAGAGA